TATTGATCCTTACGGCGCTTCCTCTATCAATTAGATCCTTTATCCATAGAAAAAAGTATCTAGGCGCATCTCTTTTTCTTATTTCTAAGAACTTTCTTTGCTACAGCTGTTAAAAATCGTTGTTTTGGACGATGCATATGTAGCAAGCCTTTTTTTGTTTTAGTATTTCATAGGGGATTTGCTCTTACCTTTCTTTCCTTTTTTATTTCTATAGTGGAGATAGCCGCACGTAATGACAGATCACAGCCATATTATTCAAAGCTTGTGGTAAGAACGGGTTTCGCTCGAGTGCCCGAAAATAATATTCCAAAGCTTTCGTATGTTCTCCGTTACTTGTATAGATAAGGCCTATGTTATATAGGATATAACTTCGATCATAGGGATCCATTTCTAGTCGCATCGCTTCATAATAATTCTGCAAAGCTTCCGCATAATTTCCTTCGGATTGAGCCGACATCCGTTACGGTCGTCATTCGATTTCAGGAATCTCCGTTCCAAAACCGTACGTGAGATTTTCATCTCATACGGCTCCTCCCTTAACTTATGTGCATAATGAGAATGGTACACGGAATCAAAAAAGATTGAAATTGTCTCATTATTAACTGAGCGGGGCTAGTGTTTTTACAAGAAATCACTAGCCAACCTTCCTTCAAAATCTTTTTTCTTAACATCAAGCGTATTGGTACCCGATAAAAAAGGGCCAATTCTAAAAATTGAATTGTCCTCAACGCCTCCTAATTCCTGGGAATGGGCACTTCAACAGTCTTCGATGGTTATACGTGTATTCAAAGTACGAACGAGATGGATGTTTCTTGTCCCAACCATTCTTTTTAGCCCCGATAAGGATAAAGGGTAATTTATAACAAAGGTTTCGTGTTGTTGATTCCTAGACGTAGTGCTTCTTCTCCTCTGCCGCCCATTGGGACTAGTCGAATAAGGTTCAACCACATTTATAGAACCTACAAAGATCTAACCTTTCGCTCAATACTAGAATCAATCGACAATTGAAGCATCTGAGGTTGCATTAATCGGGGATACACGACAGAAGGAATTGTTTTTATGTTATTGACAAACTTCACCTTCAACAAGCGTATATTTATTGAAAAGAAAATCTTTTTTTTCTTTCTATCCAGAAATGTCTTTCTCCTAAGTACGGAGGACGGTAAAAAAAAAAAAAAGAATCAAATCACACCATCTCTGTAATAGGTAAAAGCCTCTCTTTCTCCTGGGCTTGTAGGAATTATTCGTAATAAGATGTTGGCTACAATTGAAAAGGTCTTATCAATAAAATTTCCATTTATCCGTGATCTAGGCATAGGGAGCAATCCATTCTAGAATTCTTATTATTATCTCTTGCAAGAAAACGATCCCATAAACAAAGGGATCGTACAGTGCAAAATACCATAATAAATTTTGTTATACGCCCTTATTTTAAGGCGGATATAGTTGATTGGTCCAATCTCTCTTTGCCAAGGAGAAGACGCGGGTTCGACTCCCGCTATCCGCATGTTTGAATTTTCAAAAAATTCAAACCATTAGAACTTGTTGTTCTAATGTTGACAATACTAAAAGTGCTCTTTTAGTTTTGTCTAAATTTAAATGTTCTTTTTTTTTATATGATATCTTGAAAAAAAGAACAAACCATCCCTTAGTTGTCGAGGTATTGACAACTGTGAAGTTTTTTTTATTTCAACCAAATAAAAATAAAAAACTTCATACTTAATTTTTCCGTATCACCGGGAGGTCAAAAGTTAGAAAATGAACAAGCATTTCGTTCTTTGCGTAAAGATTCGGGGGGGTGCCGCGATACTTTTTTATGGCGACGAATGGCACTATATTTGTAAGATGAGACACTTCTTTTTTGGGCTTGGAATCTGTGGGTGCTTATTCACCCTGGGTTGCATCACAGGGATAGTCTGCGGATACAAACTATCCTTCTTTGTTATTCACTACATGCGTGGATCCCGAATAGGTAACCATGTCACAAAAGTATACAGAAGGGGTGTTTATAGGTATATCCGCTGGGTACGACGACAGTCATGGGTCATACTTTTGGCTAGTACATTAGTATGGCTCGTGGGTTGGGTCACCATTCTAATCTGGGTCTCCAGATTAGCCTTCCTTTGGGCCCCGTCTGTAAAAAGGGTTTGTCCCCCTTATGTAAGAAGGCTTTGTGCCCCTTATGTAAAAAGGCTTCTTGCCCTTTGTCTGAAGATGGAGGACTACCCTATTTCTACTTTCTTCAGAAGTAGTCAGAAGTAGATATCTGTAGACTAGAAGACAGATACCTACTAGAGTAAGCACGGCTAGTAGCCTTACTCCTAACCTATAGACAGGTAAGCTTAGGAGCACTTTTCTTAGGTCCTTAATTTTGATTCGACGATTCCAACTCTCGTTCTCGGAGAGAGAGTCTTTCCGAGAACAACAGATCACATTTTTTTAAAGTCCGAATTGTCCAAGTCCGAATTTTCGGACTTGGACAATAAGGCTTTATAACAGATTTTTTTCATTATAACGAATAGATATATTTTAGATCTTACTGTCCTAACCCTTTTTTCTTAAAATCTTCATTTTAAGATCGCAACGACGTAATAAACACCTCGGCAAACCGCGACGTTTATTACGTCGTAAAACCCAAGCTTAGCCAATACTAGATAAGAAAAGTAGGCAGGAAAAAGTTCGTAGGCCTGCTGGCTCAGCCAGCATTGACACCTACAGATCACCTTTTTTCTAGTTTCGGTGAAACCTAAGAATAGACGACGGACCTGTTGAAAAAGTACAAGTACAACACGGTACAAGTAGACCAGAACGGAGACATACGTGACGAAAAAACAGATTCCGCCGACCGTTACGTATAGGTAAAGTGGAATCAGCCGTAAAGCCATTTTACCCATAGACGGTCCGTTTTTTTTGAAAAAAAGAAAAATACGACCCAAAAGGCCTATCATATAGAATTCCTCCATAATAATGATAAATTAAGCTACCGTGCTGTTTCATTCTTTCTGTCAATGATTCAAAAACATTTGAGAGAACATTTTATATTTTAAAATCCTTTTTAAAAAAAGTCAAGTAAAACTTGATAAAAAAAAAGTTTCTTTAGTGTCCGAATGTCCAAGGCGTATCTTTTCGATACAGAAAAGACATGTGCTACCAATTCAAATCTCCGTATCATCGGTCAGTATGAATTATTCCATCAAACTTTTGTCTTTTTTTTGAATATGAAATGAAAAAGCATTTTCATTACATCAGAGACCGGATTCGAACCCGTGACAATCCGTACATAAAAGACTCGAAGTTGATGGTTTTTGAAAAAAAAAGGCTATTGACCAATAATTTTTTTGGTCAATCTAAATTCTTTCTAGATTATAAATCTTCTAAATTTCTTGTTTTTTAATGCCAACCCCCCACGAAAAAAGTTTGAAAAAAGAGCTCTGACAAGGCGGAAGTTGCGGGTTCGATTCCCGCTATCCGCCCCTTTCTTTTTTCAAAAAAATTTAAAAGGATCTACGCAGGAATGTTACCGGCCCGGCGTAGATCCTTATTATTAAGCAAAGGAGCAATAATGATCCATATTTGCAGCAGAACATTTCTGCTCGCATTTTGCGGAAGTCCCGCAAAATATGTCGGAACATAAAGAAATATATTCCGGTTTCAACCAGTCGAATCAGGATGACAAGTACTTGACATACCGAGGCGGCAATAAGTCTGTACACACCTATTTTGGGTATGTACAAGCAGATGAAGTCCTCGATACTGGACCTTTTTAAGGAGTCTTGAGTTAGCTGTTCTATCTCCAACACGGGTACTAGAACCCGATTGCTTGGAAAGAACAGCCGATTAGGAAATAGAAGGTAACGGAATTTTGTTTCCATTACGCTTCTTTCCATGAAAGCTAGAATACCTATCATTTTCAGAGAAGCAAACATTGCTTTGCTCAACCAAAAAAAGAGCACTGGCCGAAGAATCGGCCAGAAGATCCACAGGATCAATTGGATTCCCTGTGTGAACAGGATGCACAATATCCTACATAGATCTCGTATTTTTAAGGAAGTCAAAAAGGTTTTGTTTAGTGAAAAAAATACCACTGGTTGAAGGAGGGACCAAATCAGATACAACACGAGTTGTCCCCCTTCTGTAAAAAGTGTGCACAATAAACATACTATTTCAAGTGTATTGTGCAGTATGTAGTAGGTGACTAGAAGACAGCCACCTACTAGAGTAAAGATCGCTAGTAGCCTTACTCCTAACCTATAGACAGGTAAGCTTAGGAGCACTTTTCTTAGGTCCGTAATTTTGACTCTCCGATTCGAATTCTTTTTCTCCGAGCGAGAGTCTTTCCGCGAACGACAGATTCCATTTTTCCGAGCTTTTTTATTTTTAAAGCTCGAATTTTGCAAACTGTCCAAAAATCTTGTTTTTTTTAAACTCATAAATGAAATTCTGTGAATGTCCCATTGTCTAAAATGGCCGCTTACCGTAACGGCACTCTTTCTAATAAAGAGTTTAGGAACTTTCTAATTATAGCAAAAAAGAAGAACAAAGGCAATGCTTTCTGAGGATGAACAATCAAAAAGCATAATCAAAATGAAGAAAAAGCATTTTCATTACATCAGAGACCGGATTCGAACCCGTGACAATCCGTAATTTTTTTGGTCAATCTAAATTCTTTCTAGATTATAAATCTTCTAAATTTCTTGTTTTTTAATGCCAACCCCCCACGAAAAAAGTTTGAAAAAAGAGCCCTGACAACACAACTAAAATTAAGGGCTAATAATAATAATTTTTTTATAAAATAGTTTTTTAAATTTTCAACCAAAGAATAAAAAATCACGCTTTTTAGGGTTGTGTTTATGTTGACAATTTAAAAAAACTGTTCATACTATGAGCATGGTTATGATGGCAGCCGGGACAGTATGCCCCCATCGTCTAGTGGTTCAGGACATCTCTCTTTCAAGGAGGCAGCGGGGATTCGACTTCCCCTGGGGGTGGGGTACTAGGAAAGGAAGTTGAGTATGGATTATTCACAAGCCTAGAATTTATTCTTCTAGGGTCGATGCCCGAGCGGTTAATGGGGACGGACTGTAAATTCGTTGGCAATATGTCTACGCTGGTTCAAATCCAGCTCGACCCAATAATTCGTTGATCCATCATGAAATGGCACAACGCATTTGTTTTCCTGAAATGCGGGTTTCTTCTTCGGTTTCCTTATTTTCTTTATTTTTCTTTTTTTGTTCCCGCAAAGAAATGAAAAGAAATGAGAATGAAAAGGTGAAACAAAGTCACTAAAAAAAAGTCTTTATTCCAGTGAAAGTCAGTCGATTTGGCAATAACGAAAGGAGTACTAGGCATCCATGCCACTCTCACTTAATGTCTTGGGATTGTAGTTCAATTGGTCAGAGCACCGCCCTGTCAAGGCGGAAGTTGCGGGTTCGAGACCCGTCAGTCCCGATTTTTTCAAATTCAAAAAAAATACATGAATTTTTCTTTCTATTTTCTGCTAGGGGGTCAAAATTGCAGAATTTCAGTCCCGGAGGGATCCTTCTTTTTTATGTTTCGCTTCGCAAATTGCTTTTCTCATTTCATTTTTTATGAAATAAATAAGTAAATTTCCAGTACTTTGCCCAGTACTGATCAAGAGGAAATTGACATATGCAAATTCCTCTAATTATTCGTAGCATGCTATTTAGACTTCCAAGAAATACTATACTCGACTCGTTCTGGTTTTTTTCAACTGCTCTCAACCCGCACAATAAAATTGAGTACCATATGTTTACCGGGAACACATACAAAAATGCAATTCCGTTCTTGTACAATAAAAAACAAAAGACTATGAACATAGTCAATGCTACTCTTCATCTCTTTTTAAGATGAAAAGTATCCTGTTTTCCAGCTGCTCTTTGGTCTAACTTCAATTACTAATACTAACTTGAATGCGAAACAACCTATCTCATTCCAATTTCACACTGAATTTTTGGTATATGTATTTCATTACTAATTTAGGTAAAGAAAGAGGAAGATATTAATAAAAAAAGAGAAAGAGCAAACAAGGACCCCGCCCCCCTCTCTTAGAACTTAGAGATAGAGGAAATGAGTAATCCAAGTTTATTGTCGAAGAAAGAACAAACATTAAAATAATGAATTTGATAGAATATTAGATCTTTTTTTTTACCGGGCCTCGCCTTTATAGCACTTCTTTGTTTTTTCCAAGATAAAGGAATTCATTAAAAAATGAATTTAGAACTTAACTCCAGCGGAAAGACGGCTAGATGCTATTATCTTATATTTTCTAAGATAATTTCCGATAATTAGAATTGTTGTACAAGGAAGGCGGCGTGTTTGGGTTATAGAGAAGAAAAGAATGCTAAAGTAAAAAAAGGAAAGGAATTCTTGATTGAATCAGAAATCGAATTTTAGATGCAGTATGGATAAAGGATCTTCCTATGTTATACTATTCAATTCTTGACGATGAGTTGATTTGATAGGTCAGATATTGTTATTCTGATATTGATCCGATTTTATATCATCGAGATGTAATGTAATTCATCCCATTGCATTTACAGGTGAAAGGTTTTCATCTCTATGGGATTAAATCCCTAGTTATTTTGAAGTAAAAAAAAGAAAGGATGGGATTATGGAAGTCAATATTCTCGCATTTATTGCTACTGCATTGTTCATTCTAGTTCCTACCGCCTTTTTACTTATAATTTACGTAAAAACGGTTGGTCAAAGCGATTCATTTGAATAAAACTCGGCTTCTTATAAAAGAAGAAAGAAAAAAGATTCCAATTTCGTGTCTTAAATGAAAGGAGCGAACTAGAATCAACATTACATTAGACTATTAGTATGGTAGAAAGAAATCTATGAATATTTCTTTCTACCATCTAGAGATTTTGATTGTAATGTACAAAGGTTTACTATATAAGGATATAACCGGCTTAATATAGAGAAACTCACAATAGGTATCCTATATATAGTATATATATAATGTGCATACCGCCCCAATTCTTTTTCAAAGTTAAAAGTCGCTCTCATTGTCCATTCGTCTGTACCCCGCTTACTTTCAAGTCGAAATACAAGCATGGGGTGAAATATTTGTTTGATTGAAGGAGTCTTATTAATATATATTAATACTTCGCGATTAGAATTTTGAAAGAACTCTATTTTTTTCCATTTTTGAAATTTTTCAAAAATGGAAAAAAGGTGGAATTAAATAAATTAATAATAATACAAAAAAGGCTTTGCAGAACGCTGTATAAAAAATGAATACAGAAAAATTGAATTACTCAACCCAATTAGTAGTAACCCTAAAGTGCACTTCATTCCCCATACTACCAGTGAAAGGGAAAATGTAAAGACTACCAATTAGTAGTAACCCTAAAGTCCACTTCTTCCCCATACTACCAGTGAAAGGGAAAATGTAAAGACTACCATTAAAGCAGCCCACGCGAGACTTACTATATCCATGTGAATTCTGTCCTCTATCTCTTTGAAGGAATTTTCTCATTATTGTTCACTAATAATAGTGAAATTAGTGGCGAAGAGTCAAAAAGAGATTCACGTCTTTTGTTGATCAGGCGACACCCAGATTTGAACTGGGGAACGAGGATTTGCAGTCCCCCGCCTTACCGCTCGGCCATGTCGCCAAAAGGATACCAAATAGGTGAAAATATTTGGCTTTTGTTTCTGTTTAGGGAGAGGGATTGCTGAACTTCTTTTTTTATTATTAGACTTGTATCTTGAATCTTAATGCCTTGCCTAAAAGAAACGAAACTCCTACCTCTCTTTTGGTATGGAATCCATCCCTTGTATAGTATCTTAAAACATACTCTACCCCCCCCTCTTTCTTTTCTTTCCTATTGAAAGGAAAAAGTGTGTATTTTCGGTCGCAAAAACCAAACAAAAGGAATCCTTAACTATTGTCCGTAAACTCCAGGATGATTCTTAGATTTGAATTTCAAACCTTCTTTCCCTGCGGATACTGTTGATATAAGACAATCAAAATGGATACATAATGAAACCAAATCGACTTTTCTTTTTTTGTTTCAATAATTGAAATTCTAACAGCAATGATGAATATTTGTAAACCCCAAAACATAAGATGTTACACAAATGTTTAAACTTTAAACAAGTATTATCTTTGTAGATGATACCTTTAGGGAATTCTCGCGAAAGTCTCGTGCTTTGATTTTTTCATTGAATAGAAAATCGAAATTTGGATAGAGCACGACACGCTTCAATCGTATTCTACCCCAAAACAGGTAATCTCTCTTCTCTGCGAATCCTTTTTTGAACAACAGAATCCGCGAATAGGTGCTAAAAAACTCAACTCTATCTTGTTTCTGATTCTTATGTCTTTATTATCGCCCCGAACAGATTCAATCGCGAATTCATTTATTATTTGTCTGGTATCCAACGGGATTGGATATGGAATACCATAATAATGGTAGAAATGAAATCGTTTTTTTTTTATTCTATACAAAACTCCATCGGTCCAAGTGGCTTTTATCAATTCCTTTCCATTCGTATCTGTTTCAAATTCCAATTTGAGTATCCAATTCTCTTCATTTCCCCGTCCATACGTATTTCGTATATTAGATGTACGGGGTTGGGTAAAATTTCATGTGATTTAGTATAGTAAACAGAATCTACATTCCATCATTGCTAGATCGCTCCATATGATATGATTGGATGAAGAATGAGCCAATAAAATAATGGGATTTTTTCGATAAAAGGGGGATTCAAAATGCTTGGCGATAGAAATGAAGGAATGGCTACAATCCCTGGGCTTACTCAGATACAATTTCAAGGATTTCATAGGTTCCTTGATCAGGGCTTAAGAGAAGAACTTTCTAAGTTTCCAAGGACGGAATGGACGGAATTTTTTCTAAAAAATGGGAAAGACGTAGACTTTGACTTTCGATTATTTTCGGAAACATATTATTTGGTAGAACCGTTGATAAAGGAACGAGATGCTATATATGAATTACTCACCTATTCTTCTGAATTATATGTATCCGCGGGATTCGTTTGGAAAAACAAAAGGCCTATGCAAGAACAGGCCGTTTTTATTGGAAACGTTCCTTTTATGAATTCCCAGGGAACTTTTATAGTAAATGGAATATACAGAGTGGTGGTCAATCAAATATTGCAAAGTCCGGGTATCTATTACCGATCAGAATTGGACTATAAGGGATTTACGGTTTATATCGCCACCATAATATCAGATTACGGAGGAAGATTAAAATTAGAGATTGATAGCAAAGAACGTATATGGGCTCGCGTGAGTAGGAAACAGAAAATATCTATTTTAGTTTTATTATCGGCTATGGGTTCGAATCTAAAAGACATTATAGAGAATGTTTGCTACCCAGAAATTTTTCTGGCTTTTCTGGAGAAGGAGAAGAAGAAGAACAAAAATTTTTGGTCAAAAGAAGAAGCGGTTTTGGAACTTTATCAAAAATTTGTAGGTGGATCTGAAGAACTTGAAGAACTTTCTGATGCTATATATAAGGAATTACGAACAAAATTCTTTCGCCAAAGGTGTGTATTAGGAAGGCTTGGTCGACAAAATATTAACCGAAGATTGAATCTTGATATACCCCAGAACACCACGTTTTTGTTACCCCGAGATATATTGGCAGCCACAGATCATTTGATTGGAATGAAATTTGGAATGGGTACACTTGACGATATGAATCATTTGAAAAATAAACGGATTCGTTCTGCAGGGGATCTCTTACAAGATCAATTCGGATTGGCTCTTTTTCGTTTAGAAAAGGCGGTTAAAGCGACAATAAAAAAAGCAATTGAAAAGAAAAGAAGACCGACCCTTCATAATTTGGTAACTTCAACTCCATTAATAACCACTTATCAATCTTTTTTCGGATTAAACCCATTATCTCACGTTTTGGATGGAACGAATCCATTGTCCCAAACAGTTCATGGGAGAAAGTGGAGTTTTTTGGGTCCTGGGGGATTGACAGGACGAACTGCAAGTTTTCGAACACGAGATATTCATCCTAGTTACTATGGACGCATTTGCCCAATTGACACATCTGAAGGAATCAAAGTTGGCCTTACGGGATCTTTAGCAATTCATGCGAGAATCGGTCATTTTGGGTCTCTAGAAAGCCCATTGTACGAAATCTCCGAGAAATCAAAAAGGGTCCGGATGCTTTATTTATCCTCAAGGAAAGAGGAATACTATATGATCGGGACAGGGAATTCTTTGGCACTGAATGAAGGTATTCAGGAAGAACAGATTATTCCGGCTCGATACCGTCAAGAATTCCTGACTATTGCATGGGAAGAGGTTCATCTTCGAAGTGTTTTTCCTTTTCAATACTTTTCTATTGGAACTTCTCTCATTCCTTTTCTCGAGCATAATGACGCGAATCGGGCTTTAATGGGTTCAAATATGCAACGACAAGCAGTTCCGCTTTCTCGGTCCGAGAAGTGCATTGTTGGAACTGGGTTGGAAGGCCAAGTGGCTCTAGACTCCGGGATGACTCTTATAACTGAACACGCGGGAAAGATCATTTCTACCCATGCTGACAAGATCCTTTTATCGGTCAATGGGGAGACTCTAAGCAATCCATTAGTTTTCTATGAACGTTCCAACAGAAATACTTGGATACATCAAAAACCCCAGGTTTCGCGGGGTAAATGCACTAAAAAGGGACAACTTTTAGCGGACGGTGCCGCTACGGTTGGGGGAGAACTCGCTTTGGGTAAAAACGTATTAGTAGCTTATATGCCATGGGAAGGTTACAATTTTGAAGATGCGGTACTCATTAGTGAGCGTCTGATATATGAAGATATTTATACTTCTTTTCACATACGGAAATGTGAAATTGAGATTTTTGTGACAAGTAAAGGCCCTGAAAAGATCACTAGAAAAATACCGCATCTAGACGACTATTTACTACGAAATTTAGACAAAAACGGAGTTGTAATCTTGGGATCTTGGGTAGAAGCGGGCGATATTTTAGTAGGTAAATTAACACCTCAGCTGGCGGACGAATTAGCTCCGGAAAAAAGGTTAGTAGGCACCTTGTTTGACGCTCCGATAGCCACTTCAAAGGAAACTTGTCTAAAACTGCCTATAGGTGGGAGGGGCCGAGTTATTGATGTGAGATGGATCCAGAAAGAGGGGGCGTCTAGTTCTGATCCAGAAATAGAAATAATTCGTGTATATATTTTACAGAAACGTGAAATCAAAGTAGGCGATAAAGTCGCCGGAAGACATGGAAATAAAGGGGTCGTTTCCAAAATTTTGCCTAGAGAGGATATGCCTTATTTGCAAGACGGAAGGCCTATTGATATGGTCTTCAACCCATTAGGAGTACCTTCGCGAATGAATGTAGGACAGATCTTTGAATGCTCGCTCGGGTTGGCGGGGAGTCTTCTAGATAGACATTATCGAGTAGCACCTTTTGATGAGAGATATGAACAAGAGGCTTCGAGAAAACTAGTGTTTTCTGAATTATATGAAGCCAGTAAGCAAACGGGGAATCCATGGGTATTTGAACCCGAGTATCCGGGAAAAAGCAGAATATTTGATGGAAGAACGGGAGATTCCTTTGAACAACCTGTTATAGTGGGACAGTCCTATATATTGAAATTGAGTCATCAAGTTGATGATAAAATACATGGGCGTTCCACTGGTCCTTATTCAGTTGTTACACAACAACCCGTTAGGGGAAGGGCCCTGGGGGGGGGCCAGCGAGTAGGAGAAATGGAGGTTTGGGCTCTAGAGGGATTTGGGGTTGCTCATATTTTACACGAGATGCTTACTTATAAGTCTGATCATCTTAGAACTCGCAACCAAATAATTGGTACTCTAATGATTGGAGGAGCGCTACCGAAACCTGAGCCTGAGGATGAGGATGAGGATGCTCCAGAATCCTTTCGGTTGCTTGTTCGAGAACTGCGAGTTTTGGCCCTAGAACTGAATCATTTCCTTGTATCTAAGAAGAACTTCCAGATGAATAGGAAGGAAGCTTAATCGGAATAAATCGGAATTTCTTTTCTATGATCGATCAGTATAAACACCAACAACTTCGAATTGGGTTAGTTTCTCCTCAACAAATAAGTGCTTGGGCTAATAAAACCTTGCCCACTGGAGAGATAGTCGGAGAGGTGAAAAACGAGAAAACTTTTTCTTATGATGGGAATTTTCTTTCAAATACGCCAGTAAGGGGTGGATTGTTTTGTCAAAGAATTTTTGGACCTATAAAAAGTGGAATTTGTGGTTGTGGAAAGTATCGAAAGTATCGTGAAATCGGAGATGAAAAAGAAAAGAGAACATTTTGCGAACAATGCGGAGTCGAGTTTGTTGATTCTCGGATACGAAGATATCAAATGGGCTACATCAAACTGGCATGCCCCATCGCCCATGTGTGGTATTTGAAGCGTCTTCCTAGTTATATCGCCAATCTTTTAGATACACCTCTTAATAAATTAGAAAACCTAGTATACGGCGATGTGTGATTTGATCGAAATTCAGATTTTACAGATTTGGAATGAAAAACTGTCACCCTACGAATTAGGATGCCCGGATCTGACATGTCTCTTGTGAGGAGGAACATGAAGCTCAGAACTGTGGGTGTATTAAATATCCCCCAATAGAAAGAAGGGAATTGGTCTATGGTCGATTCAGTAACAAAAAGAAAACAATAGAAATCGAATTTCGAGTTGTATTGTACCTCGTGAAAAAGACTTCTTTCTTTTGTGCAAAACATTTCTTATCTTTTAGAAAGAAATTCCATTTTGTTTATGTTCAAGTAAGCAACTCGTTTATGGTTCCTGAAGTCTATCCATCGCATATAGTCTTTCATTTAAAGGCAAGGCCTTTTGCCATAACCGTCGAGGTGACATCGGGACCTAAAAGATCAAAGGGAGCGATATATAGACAAGTAAAGTCCTTATGAATTACAAGTTATTCCTTTAGAGGGATTCATCATTCGAAGGGAAGTAGACTACTCAACAATTTCACATTTCATTTATGTCGCTATTTTAAATTGAATGAAAGAATTCCTAAAATCAAAATAAAAGAACAAGGAATCAATGAAATGTTGCTTGTGAGAACTTGAGTAAGGAGTAGTTTGGGGTTTTCTAGAATTTGAAAGCAAGAACTCTTATATCTTTATATAGTGTAACTACTTGAGCCGGATGAGAGGAAACTTTCACGTCCGGTTTTGAGGGGGGGCCTAGAGGATCCTATCCCAATTTTGTTTTTGCTGGGTCTATACGTAAAAAACCCACTTTATTACGATTACGAGGGTACTTCCAATATCAACGCCAATCCTGGGCCTCTATCCTCCCCCATTTTTTTAGGACCAAAAGCTTCATAAAACTTCGAAATCGTGAAATTCCTGATGGAGCAGGCGCTATCCGAGAACAATTGGCCGATCTAGATTTGCGAGTTATTATAGAGTCTTCGTTGGTAGAATGGAAAAACTTAAAGGAGCAAGGGGAAAGGGAAAGGGAAAGGGGTACGGAAACGGAATGGGAGATTCAGAAGAGGGAAAGAAGAAAGCGCTTTTTGCTTAGACGCATAGAATTAGCTAAGCATTTTCTTCTAACAAATGTAAAACCTGAATGGATGGTTTTATGTCTATTACCGGTTCTTCCCCCCGAGTTGAGACCGATATATAAGATATCGGAGGTTCAAAAAATAAGTTCGGATATTAATAAACTCTATCAAAAAGTTATTGTGGAGAACCAGACGCTTCTCTTTTTATTAAAAAAGAGTAAATCTGCGCCAAATGACGTAGTAACGGGTTTAGCTACAAAACTACAAGTAGCTGTGGATAACCTTCTTGATAAGGGAAGAAGCGGACAGCCAAAAAGGGATTATCATAATAAGGCTTACAAATCGTTTTCAGATGTAATTTCAGGCAAAGAGGGGAGATTTCGTGAGACTCTGCTTGGCAGACGGGTTGACTATTCGGGGCGTTCTGTCATTGTTGTAGGCCCCTTACTTTCATTACATCAATGTGGATTGCCTCGTGAAATAGCAATAGAGCTTTTCCAGACATTTGTAATTCGCTGTCTAATTAGCCAGCGCCTTGCTCCGGACGTAACAACTGCTAAGAAGCAAATTCGGGAAAAAGAAGAATTTATATGGGAAATACTTGCGCAAGTTGTGCAGGGGCATCCTGTATTGCTAAATAGAGCACCTACGTTGCATAGATTAGGTATACAGGCCTTCCAACCCGTTTTAGTGAAAGAGCGCGCTATTTATTTACATCCACTCGTTTGTAAAGGATTCAATGCAGACTTTGATGGGGATCAAATGGCTGTTCATGTACCTTTATCCTTGGAGGCTCAAGCGGAGGCTCATTTACTTATGTTTTCTACTGTGAATCTCTTGGGTCCGGCTATTGGGGATCCCGTGTGCGTACCAACCCAAGATATGCTCATTGGGCTCTATATCTTAACAAGTGGGAATCGTCGAGGTATTTGTGCAAATAGGTATAATTTGTGGAATCGCAGAAACTGTCAAAATGAAAGAATTGACGATAAGAACTATGGGTATACCAAAGGAAAAGAACTCCTTTTTTGTAATTCCTATGATGCAATTGGAGCTTATCGACAGAAAAGAATCCATTTAGATAGCCCTTTTTGGCTCCGGTGGCCACTAGATGGACTCTTTATTGTTTCAAGAGGAGTTCCTGTCGAAGTTCATTATGAATCTTTGGGTACCCATCATGAGATTTATGGACACTTTCTAATAGTAAGAAGTTTAAAAAAAGAAAAGGGTTGTCTATACATTCGCACTACTGTTGGTCATCTTGTTCTTTATCGAGAAATCGAAGAAACTACTCAAAGGGTATTTCAGCTCATCGGGTAAGGTCGATAAGAGAGAGGTTTCCAACCATGTAAACCCATTGTGGAATCCTACTCACCGGAAGAGGGAGGTGTTTATGAAAAAAGAGGCCAATCTGGCCTTTCACAATCAGGCCAATCTGGCCTTTCACAATAAAGTAATAGACGGGGCTGCTATTAAACGAATTATTAGTCGATTAATAGATCACTTCGGAATGGCATATACATCCCACATCCTGGATCAAGTAAAGACTCTGGGTTTCCAGCAAGCCACCGCTTCATCCATTTCATTAGGAATTGATGATCTTTTAACGATACCGTCTAAGAGATGGCTAGTGCAGGATGCTGAACAACAAAGTATTCTTTTGGAAAAATACTATCAGTATGGGAATGTACACGCAATAGAAAAATTACGCCAATCCATCGAGATCTGGTATGCTACAAGTGAATATTTTCGACAAGAAATGATTCTCAATTTTAGAATGACTGACCCCCTTAATCCAGTCCATATAATGTCTTTTTCGGGAGCTAGAGGAAATGCATCTCAAGTAAACCAATTAGTAGGTATGAGAGGGCTGATGTCGGATCCACAAGGACAAATGATTGATTTACCCATTCAAAGCAATTTCCGTGAAGGGCTCTCATTAACAGAATATATCATTTCTAGCTATGGAGCCCGCAAGGGGGTTGTGGATACTGCTATACGAACAGCAGATGCTGGGTATCTTACGCGCAGACTTGTTGACGTAGTTCAACATATTGTTGTACGTAGAACAGATTGTGGTACCACCCGAGGGTTTTCTATAAGTCCTCCAAATGGGGAGGTGCCAGAAAGACTGTTTATTCAAACATTGATCGGTCGTGTATTAGCAAACGATATTTATCGGGGTCCGCGATGCATTGCGGTTCGAAATCAAGATCTTGGGGTTGGCGTTGTCAATCAACTGATAACCTTCCAAAGAGAGCCAGTATCTGTTAGAACTCCCTTTACTTGTAGGACTACGTCTTGGATCTGTCAATTATGTTATGGTCGAAGTCCTAGTCACGGCGACTTGGTCGAATTAGGGGAAGCTGTAGGTATTATTGCGGGTCAATCCATTGGAGAACCGGGGACTCAACTAACATTAAGAACCTTTCATACCGGTGGAGTATTCACAGGAGGTACTGCAGAACAGGTACGAGCCCCTTTCAACGGAAAAATAAAATTCAATGAGGACTTGGTTCATCCCACACGGACACGCCATGGGCAACCCGCTTTTCTATGTTATACAGATTTTTCTTTAACTATTGAGAGTGAAGATATTATACAGAGCGTGCCTATTCCACCAAATAGTGTTCTTTTAGTTCAAAATGATCAATATGTAGAATCAGAACAAGTAATTGCCGAGATTCGCGCGGGAACATCCACTTTTGATTTGAAAGATAGAGTTCGAAAACATATTTATTCTGACTCATCGGGAGAAATGCACTGGAGTACCGACGTATACCAAACACTCGAATTTCCTAAAAGTAATGTCCATATCTTACCAAAAACAAGTCATTTATGGATATTAAAAGGGGATTTATGCGGATCCGGTCCAGTTCTTTTTTCGATGTACAAGGATCAAGATCAAATGAGCATTCATTCTCTTTCTGTCCAAGGCAGATATACGCCTAGCCTTTCTGTGAATTCAGAACTGACTCGCAGTCTATCGACTGCCCGTTGTAATCTCCTATATCCTACTATTCTACACGAGAATTTGTATTTATTGGCGAAGAAGCGAAGAAATAGATTTCTCATTCCATTCCGATCCATTCAAGAACATCGACGAAAAAAAGAACGAATACTCTGTTCTGACATCTCGATGAAAATACCCAGAAATGGTATTTTACATAGAAATAGCATTCTTGCTTATTTCGATGATCCTCGATACAAAATAAGGGTTTCGGGAATTACGAAATATGGTACTATAGAGGTGGATTCAATCGTCAAAAAAGAGTATTTCATCCACTATCGAGGAGTCGACGAAGAATTGCAGCCAAACGACCAAGGGAAGGTGGATCCACTTTTTTTCATTCCCGAAGAAGTGCATATTTTACGCAAAACCTCTTCCCTAATGGTACGGAACAATAGTATCATTGGAAAAAATACACAAATTACTTTAAATAAAAGAAGCCGAGTAGGCGGATTGGTACGAGTGCAGAGAAAAGACGATTGGATTCAACTTCAAATATTTTCTGGAGATATCTATTTTCCGGGGAAGACATCTAATATATCTATATCCAAACACATTGGCATCTTGATACCACCACAAATAAGAAAAAGAAATTCTAAGGAATCCAAAAAAGCGAAAAATTGGATCTATGTCCAACAAATTAGACCTACCAAGAAAAAGTCTTTTGTTTGGATTCGACCCGTAGGCACATATGAAATAGCGGACGGTATAAATTTAGCAAGACTTTTTCCTCCGGATCTATCGCAGAAAATGGATAATATACAACTTCGACTTGTCAATTATATTCGTTATGGGGATGACAAGTTGATTCGAGGCATTTCTCGAAGGATTCAATTAGTTCGGACTTTTTTAGTCTTGAATTGGGACCAAGACAAAAAAGCTTCGTCTATCGAGGAGGCTCACGCTTCCTTTGTGGAAGTAAGTACAAAGGGCCTGGTTCGAGAATTCCTAAGAATTCGCTTAGGGAAATCCCAGATTGCGTATATGAGAAAAAGGAATGATCCGTCAGGGTCAGGATTTACCTCTGATAATGAGCTAGATCACACTAATAGAAATCCTTTTTATTCCAGTTATACCAAGGCAAGGATTCGACAATCACTTAGCCAAAACCAAGGAACTATTCGTACGTTGTTGAATAGAAATCAGGAATGCCAATCTTTCCTAATTTTGGCATCATCTAATTGTTTTCGACTAGGCCCCTTCAACGATATAAAATATCACAATCCGAAAAAAGAATCAATTAAAAGAGATACAGACCCTCTCATTCCAATTAGTAATTTGTCAGGCCCTTTAGGAACAGTCCCTCAAATTGCGAATTTTGATGTATTTTACCATCAAATCACAAAGAATCCGATTTCGGTAAAAAAATATTTGCAACGTGACAAATTAAAACTAAAAAAGACCTTTCAAGTAATTCATTATTTTTTAATGGATGAAAACGGGAGAATCTATAAGTCCGATCCATATAGTAACATCTTTTTGAATCCATTCAATTTGAATTGGTATTTTCTACAGCATAATTATCATCAGAATTTTCCTAATTCTTGTGAAGAAACATCTACAATAATAAATCTTGGGCAGTTTCTTTGTGAAACTGTATCTATAGCCAAAAACGGACCACGCCTAAAATCGGGTCAAGTTTTCATTGTTCAAGTTGGTTATGTAATAATAAGATCAGCTAAGCCCTATTTGGCTATTCCAGGAGCAACCGTTCATGGCCATTATGGAGAAATCATTTACGGGGGAGGTACACTAGTTACATTTATATATGAAAAATCACGGTCTGCTGATATAACACAGGGTCTTCCAAAAGTAGAAAAGGCGTTCGAAGCGCGTTCAATATCGATGGACCTAAAAAAGAGAGTTGAGGGTTGGAACGAGTGTATAACAAGAATTCTTGGAATTCCTTGGGGATTCTTGATTGGTGCCGAGCTAACAATAGCGCAAAGTTGTATTTCTTTGGTTAATGAGATTCAAAAGGTTTATCGATCCCAGGGAGTGCAGATCCATAATAAGCATATAGAACTGATTGTACGCCAAATAACATCAAAAGTCTTGGTTTCAGAAGATGGGATGTCTAATGTTTTTTTACCCGGAGAACTTATTGGATTTTTACGAGCGGAACGGACGGGGCGTGCTTTCGAAGAGGGGGTCTGTTACCGCGCCATCTTATTGGGAATAACGAAAGCATCTCTGAATACTCAAAGTTTCATATCCGAAGCGAGTTTTCAACAAACTGCTCGGGTTTTAGCAAAATCCGCTCTCCGAGGTCGTATCGATTGGTTGAAAGGCCTGAAAGAGAACGTTGTTCTAGGGGGGATAATCCCCGTTGGGACCGGATTCAAAGGATTAGTGCACCCCCCTTCAAGGCAACAGAATACTCTTTCTCTGGAAACCAAAAGGAAGATTTTATTCGAAGGGAAAGTGATGGATATTTTATCCCATCATAAAGAATTGTTTGATTCATAAAGAATTTTTTGATTCTTGCAGTTCAAATCATTTCCAGGATACATTCGAATAATAATGTATAGGATTTCATGATTCCTAAGAACAGATAAATTCATCCTTTGCACCATGGGCGGCGATTTGATAATAGTAATAAACAAAGAGAATAACGAATAGAAAGGAATGGCTTGAATCGTGCATCAACGGCCAATCTTCGGTAGAAGAAAAGGTTCCATCGGAACAATTCTTTATTTCAGGATACCGCGTCTTTTTTTCTTTGAAAAAAAAAAGAAAGAATAGAGGAAATGTGGGGAGAAATGACAAAAAGATATTGGAACATCCAGTTGGAAGACATGCTGGCAGCAAGAGTTCATCTTGGTCATCATATTAAGCAATGGAATCCTAGAATGGCGCCTTATCTTTATGCAAAGCTTAAAGATACTCATATTACAAATCTTACTAGAACCGCCCGCTTGTTATCAGAAGCTTGTGATTTAGTTTTTGATGCAGCAAGTAAGGGAAAACAATTCTTAATTGTTGGTACCAAAAAAGAAGCAGCTAATTCAGTAGCACGGGCTGCAATAAGGGCTGAATGCCATTATGTTAATAAAAAATGGCTCGGCGGTATGTTAACAAATTGGTCCACTACAAAAAATAGACTTGGTAAGTTCAGGGACTTGATAAGGCAACAAAAGACAGGGGGACTCAACCGCCTTCCGAAAAGAGATGCAGCTATTTTGAAGAGACAATTGTCTCACTTGCAAAAATCTCTAGGCGGGGTGAAATATATGAGTAAATTACCCGATATTGTAATTGTCATTCATCAGCAACACGAATTTAGGGCCCTTCAAGAATGTATTACTTTGGGAATTCCAACAATTGGTTTAATCGATACAAATTGTGACCCCGATCTCGTGGATCTTCCGATTCCAGCAAATGATGACTCTATCCCTTCAATCCGATTCATTCTTAACAAATTAATATTCGCAATTTGTATGGGTCGTTCTAGTTCTATACGAAGGACTACTATTCGTCCATCGCACATAAAAGAGAAAAAAGAGAAAGAAGAGATGTAAAGATAAAGAAAAGAGACTCTTGTGGGCATCCAAAAGATACAAAAAATTCCAGTAAGCAAGTCGAAAAAGAGATGATTGAATCAAAACAATTCCTTTTCAAGTTCTATTTTTGGCAGAGGGCAATATGAATCTTCTATCTTGTTCTATAAACCCATTCAAGGAGCTTTTATACGATGTATCCGGTGTGGAAGTAGGTCAACATTTTTATTGGCAAATAGGGGGTTTCCAAGTCCACGGCCAAGTACTTATTACTTCTTGGGTTGTAATTGCGATCTTATTAGGTTCATCCATTCTAGCTGTTCGAAATCCGCAAACCATTCCGACGGATGTTCAGAATTTCTTCGAATATGTCCTTGAATTCATTCGAGACGTGAGCAAAACTCAGATTGGAGAAGAATACGGCCCATGGGTTCCCTTTATTGGAACTCTCTTTCTTTTTATTTTTGTTTCGAATTGGTCGGGGGCTCTTTTCCCTTGGAAAATAATACAGTTACCGCAGGGGGAATTAGCCGCACCCACAAATGATATAAATACAACCGTTGCTTTAGCTTTACTCACGTCAATGGCATATTTTTATGCAGGTCTTACTAAGAAAGGATTGGCTTATTTCAATAAATATATTCAACCGACTCCAATCCTTTTACCCATTAACATCTTAGAAGATTTTACAAAACCTTTATCACTTAGTTTTCGACTTTTCGGGAATATATTAGCCGATGAATTGGTCGTTGTTGTTCTTCTTTCTTTAGTACCTTTAGTGGTTCCTATACCTGTCATGTTCCTTGGATTATTTACAAGCGGTATTCAAGCTCTTATTTTTGCAACTTTAGCTGCGGCTTATATAGGCGAGTCTATGGAGGGTCATCATTGACTAGTATAGTCTTTTGTTTGACTTAGCCCAACACAAAGTATCCGTGACTCAATAAAATGGACTTAAAGAACCTATACGTAAGTATACAACTACGAGATATACGGCCTAGAGTAATAGAAAAAAAGATTTCGATATATAGGATAGGGAATTGGAAAAAAGGAAAGAGATCTAAAAGAGAAGATCTATTTCCTAAAATTCTTCCTTGACCCCCTTCGATCTCCCTCCACTGAAGGTTATCTCTCTACTGTTTGTTCATTCAATTCACCAATTGACCAAAAGAAAATCTTACTAAATATTAAATAGCATGAACGTAGATCAATCAAATATTGAGATTTCTATGCAACAAGCATTCGGCCTAACAAATTGATTCATCTATTTAGTTCGTTTATTTAGATTGTATCCATGGAGGAGTAGGATAGGATAATGCTAAATAAAAGGAAAATCTAAATTCAAAAAAAAGGCTGGGTTAGAAGAGGGGGTTGAACTAGGTATATGAAATCTAATGCTGATAAGCGAGCCCTTCGGGTTCTGGTCGAAGAATGATTCTAGAATCGGATTGAATCTAAGATACGAAACGAATAGTTGGTTTACGTTATGGAAGAAAGACATGTATATGTGATATTAGATATTGACTCACTATATATGAAACTAAAGATCTATCGAATCTGTTCTATATACTCTGAATTTAGATATGATTTTAATAGGGGTCCTTCTACTTCATCTGTGAGTATTCAATTTACTGAATAAAAAGATGAAATCGCGAAAAAAGAAAAGAATGAAGAATTCAAAGAATGGGTCAGAAGAAAGAAATAGAGTAGCAAAAGGCTCTTGGATTCACATCATAAAAACTTCCACTTCGTGGATGGAATAATAAAGTCATAATTCATTGGATGATTGTACCATTAACGATTTCTTTATTTTGGTGCGAGGAACTTATCATGAATCCACTGATTTCTGCCGCTTCTGTTATTGCTGCTGGGTTGGCCGTCGGGCTTGCTTCTATTGGACCTGGGATTGGGCAGGGGACTGCCGCGGGCCAAGCTGTAGAAGGTATCGCGAGACAGCCCGAAGCGGAGGGAAAAATACGAGGTACCTTATTACTGAGTCTGGCTTTTATGGAAGCTTTAACAATTTATGGGCTCGTTGTAGCATTAGCACTTTTATTTGCTAATCCCTTTGTTTAATCCTATTTTCATTTGAATCCTCTAATAGAAATCGAATCTAAAAAAACAGGCATGTTTTTCCTATTTTATCGCCTCGGACTTGGTTGCTCCTTGCTTTTTCGAATTATATCAAGACTTTATTCCTACAATTACTTATTCATTGTGGGAACCCGTCAGGGGAAGGTTTGATTTTGAGGATGAGAAATTAGCATACTGACTCACTTCCTTCTTTCCCATTTTGAGTCCAATGGGAACTGGGGGGTGTTGCAAAAAATGGAGTATTTCGCAATTGACGGGAAACCCGGTCCTTAATTCGAATAAGTGAAGTATCGCTCTTACCCCCCCCGAAAAAAAGAGATTTCTAAATTCTAATTCGAATCTTTTTTTTCTGTTTAGAA